TATATAATATAATTCAAATTTATAACACTATATATCAACACACACCATAATTAGTTGATGATGCCAATCGGGCCTAACCTGGTTTAGGGGTTTAACAGGATAACTTAGGACTTGCTGGGCATTAGGGGGTAGGGGGGTTTATCGCGCGCGAGAAGGGGGGAATCTTATAATAGTGTGTGGAATTAAGGGTAAAGGTATGCACGTGAAATACATATCTGTGGATCTTTAGGATTATGTCATTAAGGCACACATAAATTATTCGTCAAGCAAGGAAATGGACTCTCTTGATGGGACAAGTTGGGATTGATGCATGAAATATGCCAAGTGAAAGTGATCCCAAAAAAAAAACCCCATGCCTATAAATGAACGCTTTGCTTGGGGGGTTTGTGCTATAAAGAGGTCCCACCATTAACTTATGCCAGGATAGTTCAGGGTTGGGGGGCTAGAAATGAAATGGCCCTGAAATAGGAACCAGATGCCAGTAATAGTGCAAGTTGTGAAACCCCCACAATTTTTGTCCCTGACCCTATCAAGGAGTCCGTACATTAAGGTATATAGGGTTGGTGGTCTCTTACTACATTAATAAGGTCTAGTTAATAGAACTGTTGTTCAGGCATAGGAATTATTGGAACATGCAGTTATTTGAGGTAGGCAATTTCTTCCGTTTAACGGGAGTTCTTGTGGAGTTTCAATAGGTGGCAAATGTATGTAGTGGTTATGTGACTAAGTGATGTAGGAGGGTGTCATATAATTTGTATGGCCGAGTTTAATCTAATGAATTAAACCATTATGTGGAATTATGCATAATATGTACTAAAGCATAGGGTTGTGTTATGCATATTATGTACTATACCATAGTAAGTTAATGCACGTCGTAACATACTGTTAACAGAAAATAGTTTAGTTTAGAATCCTAGCTTTGGGAGTTAGGGGTGGGAGTTAAAATCTCTCTTTTCTGGCACTAGGAAGGATTTTAACCTTCGATCTCCGGATTACAAGACCGGCGCTTTAGTGGCTAAGCTACTAGGGCAATGAAGGTTGAGGAGTTTGTTTTCTAACCAGCCTGTTAGAGGGTTTAAAATTAGGAATAATGAGAAATACAGGACGGAGGCAATTTGCCCGATAATGACGAAGGGGTGTTCAACTGGTATTCCTCCAATTCAGGTGAGGATTATTACATCTGCTACTAGGAGTCAAAATATAAATTGGGCGAGGGGGCGGAAGGTGAGGCCTTGTTGTTTAGATGTGTGGAGCAGGGGTACTACTATAAGTACGAGGATGGAGAGTAATAGGGCGAGGACTCCTCCTAGTTTGTTGGGGATGGAGCGTAGAATGGCATATGCGAATAAGAAGTATCACTCTGGCTTAATGTGGGGAGGGGTTACTAAGGGGTTGGCTGGGGTGAAGTTTTCTGGGTCTCCTAGTAGGTTAGGGGAGAAGAGTGCTAGGGATGCTAGGGCTGTTAATAGGACAATGAATCCTAGAATGTCTTTGTAGGAGAAATAGGGGTGGAAAGAGATTTTATCTGCGTCAGAGTTTAGGCCTAGTGGGTTGTTTGAGCCGGTTTCATGTAGAAAAAGAGCGTGTAGGAGGGTGGCTGCTACAACTGCGAATGGTAGTAGAAAGTGAAATGCGAAGAATCGTGTTAGTGTTGCGTTGTCTACGGAAAAGCCTCCTCAGATTCATTGTACTAGTATGTCTCCTATATAGGGTACTGCTGATAGGAGGTTTGTGATGACAGTTGCTCCTCAGAAGGATATTTGACCTCATGGTAGCACGTATCCCACGAATGCTGTTGCTATTGTAAGAAGCAATAAGACTACTCCAATGTTTCAGGTTTCTTTATATAAGTAGGAGCCGTAGTATAAGCCTCGACCAATATGTAAATAGATACAGAGGAAGAAGAAGGAGGCTCCGTTGGCGTGAAGATTGCGGATAATTCATCCGTAGTTTACGTCTCGACAGATGTGGGCTACGGATGAAAATGCGGTTGAAATGTCTGATGTGTAGTGTATAGCTAGGAATAGCCCTGTTAGAATTTGTGTTATTAGACAAAGTAGGAGGAGGGAACCAAAATTTCATCATACGGAAATATTGGAAGGGGCAGGGAGATCAATTAGTGCGTCGTTAACAATTTTGAATAAGGGGTGTGTTTTTCGGATGACCATAAGTTCTTGTAGTTGAATTACAACGGTGGTTTTTCAAGTCATTAGTCCTGGTTAAAGTCCTGGTGAGAATTATGATGTATTTTCTTGATCTTCTTTTATTAAGTTTGGTGGTGGGCTTGGTGGGAGTTGCTTCTAATCCTGCACCGTATTTCGCGGCGCTAGGGTTGGCGATGGCAGCTGGGGTAGGGTGTGTGGTTTTGGTTGGGCATGGTGGGTCATTAATTGGTTTAATACTATTTTTAATTTATTTGGGGGGCATGTTGGTAGTGTTTGCTTATTCGGCGGCTTTAGCCTCTGAGCCCTTTCCTGAGACATGGGGGGCGGGGTCGGTAAAAACTTATGTTTTGATATACTTGTTTGTGGTGGGGGTGGCGGGATGATGGTTTTGAAGTGGTTATGGGGGTTGGGTTGTTGTGGATGAGTTTAAGGAATTTTTTATGGTGCGGGGGGATGTGGGGGGAGTTTCTTTGATATATTCTGTTGGGGGTGGAATGTTGGTTGTGTGTGCGTGGGTTTTGTTATTATGTCTTTTTGTAGTGTTAGAGCTAACACGTGGTTTGAGTCGTGGAGCACTTCGAGCAGTTTAGAGTGTGAATAGAAGGGTGATGGCTAGGGCGGTTGAGATTAAATAAGAGGTTAGGTAGACTTTAATAATGTTTGTGTTGGTTTTGTCGAAGAGTGCGGAGATGTAGTGGTGTGCGGGGTGTAGGCCTTTTGGTCCAATTTCTAGTCATTGTCGGTCGAATTTCGTTGCTTGTTTGCCTAGTGAAAGATTTAGTTTAGGCATCATTCGGTGAATAATAGGGGGGAAGAATCCTAATATGTTGGAGAAGTTGTGTAGTAACAGCGAAGGAGAAATTTTGATTTGTTTAGTGGTTGCTGTGGCTAAAGCTAGTGCAATAATAAGACCTACGACTGTAACTAGTAATGCGGCTAATTTAAGAGAAGGGGGTATTGTTATAGTTGGAGTCTTCGAGGGTAGAAAGTTTAGGGTGAGGATTAGACCCGCAATGATACTTCCTCAGGCTAGGCGCTCGATGGGGGCAGTTAGTGTTTGGTGATTTTCGTTGATTGGGGATAGGGCTGGGAATCGGGGGGAGCCTATGGTTACAAAGAAGATTACTCGTAGGCTATATACTGCAGTGAATGATGTGGCGATTAGTGTTAGGGCTAGGGCTCAGGCGTTTAAGTGAGAGGTGTTTAGGGCTTCAATAATTGCGTCTTTTGAGAAGAATCCTGCTAGGAAGGGCATTCCTGTAAGGGCGAGGCTTCCAATAATGAGGCAGGAAGAGGTAAATGGTATAAGCTTGTGTAGGCCTCCTATTTTTCGGATATCTTGTTCATCATTGAGGCTATGAATGATGGATCCTGAGCAAAGGAAGAGTATGGCTTTGAAGAAAGCGTGGGTGCAGATGTGGAGGAAAGCTAGTTGGGGTTGGTTAAGCCCAATAGTGACCATTATTAGGCCTAGTTGACTTGATGTTGAAAATGCTACGATTTTCTTGATGTCATTTTGGGTGAGTGCACAGGTGGCAGTGAATAAGGTTGTTAGGGCGCCCAGGCATAGACAGGTGGTTAGTGCCAGTTGGTTGTTCTCTATTAAGGGGTGAAGTCGAATTAGCAAGAAAATACCTGCAACTACTATAGTACTTGAGTGTAGTAGAGCTGATACTGGGGTTGGGCCTTCTATGGCGGAAGGGAGTCAAGGGTGTAGGCCAAATTGTGCGGATTTTCCGGTGGCAGCTAGAATAATGCCTATTAAGGGCAGAGTTATGTCAAAATCTTTAGATAGAAGAAAGATTTGGGGAATTTCTCATGAGTTAAAGTTTATTGCGATTCAGGCTATGGCTAGGATTAGGCCTACGTCCCCGACTCGGTTGTAAATGACTGCTTGTATGGCTGCTGTGTTGGCGTCGGCTCGGCCGTGTCATCAGCCAATGAGTAGGAAGGACATAATTCCTACTCCTTCCCAGCCGATAAAGAGTTGGAATATGTTGTTGGCAGTGACTAAGGTGATTATTGCTACCAGAAATAATAGTAAGTATTTGAAGAATCGGTTTAAATAGGGGTCGGAGTGTATATATCATGATGCGAACTCTAGAATTGATCATGTTACATATAGGGCTACGGGGGTGAAGATTAGTGAATAGTGGTCAAATTTAAAGCTGACATTGATGTCAAAACTTGAAATGTTTATTCAGTTTCATGTGGTAATAATGGTTTCTGTTCCTTGGTCTAAGAAAATAATTAAGGGAATAATATTGATAAAGAATGCGGTACTTACTGCTGTTTTGGCGTATTTAAGAGCTCAGTCTTGTTTTAGGGGCTTGGGGCTAAGTGTTATGATAAGGGGTCAAATGAGTGTTGTCAAGGTTAGTAGTAGAGTAGTAGTTATAATAGTATTTACCATAGCTGCTACTTGGAGTTGCACCAAGAGTTTTTGGTTCCTAAGACCAACGGATGAACTATTATCCTTTAGAAGCGTTTGAATGAGCCATGGAATTTAACCATGGTGATAGGGATTAGCAGTCCTTATTGCCTCTGGCCTCTTTCGGTGGATAAGAGGAGTTTAACCTCTATTTTTAGAACCACAATCTAATGTTTTGTGTTAAACTATATCTACAATATCATCAGCCTCATATAATTTCTGGCTTTGTGATAAGAAGAATGACAGGGAGTAGGTGGAGTGTTATTAATAAATGTTCTCGTGTGTGGAAGGGCTGTAGGTTAATAATATGTTGGGGGAGGGGCCCTCGTTGTGTCATTAAGAAGAGATATAGGGAGTAGGCTGCGGTGATGAGGGTTCCTGCTCCTGTTAAGACAAGGGTTCAAGGGGACCAGTTAAACATTGTTGTGATAATTATTAATTCTCCTATTAGGTTAGGGAGAGGAGGTAGTGCTAGGTTTGCTAGGTTAGCGATGAATCATCAGGTGGCTGTTAGTGGGAAGATAATTTGGAGGCCTCGGGCTAGTACTATAGTTCGGCTGTGGGTTCGTTCGTAGGTAGTGTTAGCTAGGCAGAATAAGGCAGAGGATACTAGGCCATGGGCGATTATTAGTACTAAGGCTCCGGTAAAACCCCATGGTGTTTGAATTAGAATGCCTCCTGCCACTAAGCCTATATGACTTACAGATGAATAGGCGATTAGTGATTTTAGGTCCGTTTGTCGTAAACAAATGGAGCCTGTTATGATTACGCCTCACAGGGCTAAGGCAATAATAGGATAAATTAGGTCTTTTGATAGGGGGTCTAGGATGATTATTATTCGTATTATGCCATAGCCTCCTAGTTTTAATAGAATTGCTGCTAGGACTATTGAACCTGCTACGGGGGCTTCTACATGGGCTTTTGGTAATCATAAGTGGATGCCATATAATGGTATTTTTACTAGGAATGCGATTAAACAGCCAGCTCATCAGATTTTATCCCCTCAGGTATGAAGATTTAGGGGTTGGGAGTACTGAATGGTGGTTATTGAGAGGGTTCCTACATCTGTGTGTAATAGTAGGAGGGCAACTAGTAGGGGAAGGGAGCCGGTTAGGGTGTAAAATAGAAAATAGGTTCCTGCACTTAACCGCTCGGCTTGGTTGCCTCATCGAGTAATAATGATTAGTGTTGGGATCAGGGTTGCTTCAAATATAATGTAGAATATAATAATCTCGGTGGCTCCGAATGCTATAATTAAGAATGTTTGTAGGGAGGTTAATAGGGTAATGTAGGTTCGTTGGCGATTAATGGGTTCTGTTTTGATGTGGTTTTGGCTGGCTAGAATTATAAGGGGAAGTAATCAGCAAGTGAGGACTAGTAGTGGTGTTGATAAAGGATCTGTGCCTATGTAATGGTTGGAAGAGGCTCAACCTGTTTCTAAAGGGTATTTCAATCAAGTGAGGCTAATTAGGGCAATAATAAAACTTTGGAAGGTTGTTGTGGTTCATAATCATTTTGGGGAGGTTATTCAAATCGTGGGAAAAAGTATGATTGTAGGAATTAAGATTTTTAACATTGTAGAAGGTTTAGGGCTTGTAGGCGGTCTGTTCCGTGGGTTCGGGCTGTAGCAACCAGTAATGCTAGGCCTGCGCTAGCTTCACAGGCTGAAAAGGCTAATAATAGAATTGGTGCGGCAGAAAAGGCGGTAGCTTCTAGTTGCAGTATTCAAAGGGCTAGGGCTAGGAATAAGGATAATATTATGCCTTCTAAACAGAGTAGTGCTGATATTAAGTGATTGCGGTGGAATGCTAGGCCTGTTAGTCCGAGGGTAAATGCTGAGGTAAAGGTAAAGTATACGGGTGTCATAAGGGAATCACGGATTTTAACCGTGGTTTTCTGAGTCGAAATCAGAGGTCTTATTTTTGGACTAATTCCCTATTCAGCTCATTCTAGGCCTCCTTGAACTCATTCATAGATTAGGCCTAATGTAAGTAGAATCAGTACAGTTGCGGCTCATAGAAGGGTATAGGAGGGGTCTGGTAATTGATTGCCCCAGGGGAGGGGCAATAGGAGAGCGATTTCTAGATCAAACAGTAGAAATAGGATAGCAATTAGGAAGAAGCGTAGAGAAAAGGGCAAACGTGCTGATCCAAGGGGATCAAAGCCGCACTCATAGGGAGATAGTTTTTCTGTGTCAGGGGTTATTTGAGGCAGTCAGAATGACACTAGGGCTAGGATTGTGGAAAGGGCTGTGGAGATAGCTATTATGATTATAATTAGATTCATTATCTTTCCTTGGATTTTAACCAAGACTAGGTGATTGGAAGTCACTCGTACTGACTTAATACTAGAAAGATATGAGCCTCATCAGTAAATAGAGACATATAAGAATAATCATCCACATTCTCCGAAGTGTCAATATCAGGCAGCTGCTTCGAATCCAAAGTGGTGTTCTGATGTAAAGTGGTATTGGATTTGTCGTAAAAGGCCGATGGCCAGGAAAGTTGTGCCAATAATGACATGAAGTCCGTGGAATCCTGTTGCTACGAAGAATGTTGAGCCATATACTCCGTCTGCGATAGTGAAGGGGGCTTCATAGTATTCTATGGCTTGAAGGACAGTGAAGTACAGGCCTAGTAGAATTGTGAGGGCTAGGGATTGAATGGCTTGTTTGCGTTCCCCTTCTATTAGGCTGTGGTGGGCCCATGTGACAGTTACGCCTGATGCTAAGAGAACAGCGGTGTTAAGGAGTGGGACTTCAAAGGGGTCTAAAGTTGTAATTCCAGTGGGAGGTCAGCATCCTCCAAGTTCTGGTGTAGGGGCGAGGCTAGAATGATAAAATGCTCAGAAAAATCCTAGGAAGAAGAAAACTTCTGATGTAATGAAGAGAATTATGCCGTATCGTAGGCCTTTTTGTACGGGGGGTGTGTGGTGGCCTTGAAAGGTGCCTTCTCGTACGATGTCTCGTCATCATTGATATATGGTGAGGAGCAATAATACTAGGCCTAGTGTTATTAGAGTTGTTGAATGGAAATGGAATCAGATTGCTAAACCTGATGTTATTAGGAGAGCAGCTACTGCGCCGGTTAGGGGCCATGGGCTAGGATCTACCATATGATATGCATGTGCTTGGTGGGCCATTAGACGTTTTCTTGTAGATATAGGCTTAATAAGAGAACGAAGACATAAGCTTGGATTACGGCTACTGCTACTTCTAGGAGTGTTAATAATACCAGGAGGATAGCGGTTAGTGTGGCTACTGTAGTCATTATGGGCATTAGTGTAATTGTGGCGGTTGAGATTAGTTGAATTAATAGGTGTCCAGCTGTAAGATTAGCGGTTAGTCGTACTCCTAGGGCTAAAGGTCGAATAAATAAACTAATTGTTTCGATAATGATTAGGACGGGGATTAGTGGGACAGGGGTTCCTTCTGGTAGGAGGTGGCCTAGTGCTGCTGTTGGCTGGTTTCGGAGCCCAATAATTACGGTTGCTAGTCAAAGTGGAACGGCTAAGCCTATGTTTAGGGATAATTGTGTTGTTGGTGTGAAAGTGTAGGGCAACAAGCCTAAGACGTTAAGTGTTAGGATGAAAATTATTAGGGAGGCCAGAATTATAGCTCATTTGTGGCCCGCTTGGTTAATGGGTAGTAGTAGCTGTTGTGTAAATGTTTTGATGAATCAGCTCTGGAGGGAGACTAAGCGGTTACTTTGATAACGGTTAGTGGGGGCGGGTACTAGGATTCAAGGTAAGGTAAGTGCAATGGCAATTAGGGGGATTCCCAGGTGTGTGGGGCTTATAAATTGGTCAAATAGGTTTAGTGCCATGGTCAGTTTCAGGTGTCTGATTTAAGGGTTTTGGCGCTTAGCGCTGTGATTTCATTTGTGAATGTATGACTTAGTACTTTGTGGGGGATTACTGTTAGAAAAATTAGTCATGAGAACACAAGGATTGCAAATCATGGGGCGGGGTTTAATTGGGGCATGTCACTAGGGGTGGTTGGGGGGCACCAATCTTTAGCTTAAAAGGCTAACGCTAAACCCTATTTAGCTTCCTAGTGAGGCGTCTTCAAGTATAAGGGAGGATCAATTTTCAAAATGTTCTAGAGGAACGGCTTCTACAACAATAGGCATAAAGCTGTGATTAGCCCCGCAAATCTCGGAACACTGCCCGTAGAATACTCCTGGGCGGGAGGTAATAAATGATGTTTGGTTTAGTCGTCCTGGCACAGCGTCTATTTTAATTCCTAATGCGGGAACAGCCCAGGAGTGTAGTACGTCTTCAGCTGACACTAGGACTCGAATTGGAGATTCTATAGGGATTACTATTCGATGGTCAGTTTCAAGTAGTCGGAATTGACCTGGGATTAGGTCTTGTGTTGGGATTATATATGAATCGAAGGCTAGATTTTCATAATCTGTATACTCGTAGCTTCAGTATCATTGATGTCCTATAGCTTTTACGGTTAAATGAGGATCATTTACTTCATCTATTAGGTAGAGAATTCGAAGGGATGGAAGGGCAATTAGAATGAGGATGACAGCTGGGAGAACTGTTCAGACGATTTCAATTTCTTGAGAATCTAAAATATATTTGTTGGTAAGTTTGGTGGTAACTATTACAACAATAATATATAGTACTAGGGTGCTAATTAGGAAAACGATTATTAAGGCATGGTCGTGGAAGTGGAGAAGTTCTTCTATTACAGGGGAGGCCGCGTCTTGGAATCCTAATTGTGAGGGATGTGCCATTAAGCTGTTAAGCTTAAGATACGCAGGATTTTAACCTACAATTTTGCCTTGACAAGGCAGTGTAATATTCTTTTTTACTAGTATCTTATGGAAGAAAGTGACAGAGCGGTTATGTGACTGGCTTGAAACTAGTTTATGGGGGTTCGATTCCTTCCTTTCTCGTTAATTTGTTCGTACTTGTACGAATGCTGGTTCTTCAAATGTGTGGTAAGGTGGAGGGCATCCGTGCAATCACTCTACGTTTGTGGAGGTTAGTTCTACGGAGAGCACTTCTCGTTTAGCAGTGAAGGCTTCTCATAAAATATAGAGGAATATTACGACTGCTACTAGAGAAATTAGGGAGCCAACAGATGAAATAATGTTTCATAATGAGTAGGCGTCTGGGTAATCTGAGTATCGTCGTGGCATGCCAGCTAGGCCTAGGAAGTGTTGGGGGAAGAAGGTAAGATTAACTCCTACAAATATTGTTCCGAAGTGGATTTTTGTTCAGGTGTCGTGTATTGTATAACCTGTAAATAAGGGGAATCAGTGTACAAAGGCTCCTATAATAGCAAATACGGCTCCTATTGATAAGACGTAATGAAAGTGGGCTACTACATAATACGTATCATGGAGTACGATGTCGAGGGACGAGTTGGCTAGCACGATTCCTGTAAGGCCTCCTACAGTAAATAGGAAAATAAAACCGAGGGCCCATAGCATAGGGGTCTCTCATTTGATTGACCCTCCATGTAAGGTAGCAAGTCAGCTGAATACTTTCACGCCTGTTGGAATTGCAATAATTATTGTTGCGGATGTAAAATATGCTCGGGTGTCTACGTCTATCCCTACTGTAAACATATGATGGGCTCATACGATGAAGCCTAATAAACCGATGGCTATTATGGCTCATACTATGCCTATATAGCCAAAGGGTTCTTTTTTCCCGGAGTAGTAGGCTACGATATGGGAAATTATTCCGAATCCTGGAAGAATTAAAATGTATACTTCTGGGTGGCCAAAGAATCAGAATAAGTGTTGATAAAGGATAGGGTCTCCTCCTCCGGCAGGATCAAAGAAGGTGGTGTTAAGGTTGCGGTCTGTTAGTAATATTGTAATGCCGGCAGCTAAGACGGGCAGAGATAGTAATAGGAGTACGGCTGTAATTAGAACGGCTCAAACAAATAAGGGGGTTTGGTATTGGGAGATAGCAGGGGGTTTTATGTTAATAATGGTTGTAATAAAGTTAATTGCTCCTAGAATGGAGGATGCACCTGCGAGATGCAGGGAGAAGATAGCTAAGTCTACAGAGGCTCCCGCGTGTGCGAGGTTTCCAGCAAGTGGGGGGTAAACAGTTCATCCTGTGCCTGCTCCGGCTTCAACCCCGGAAGAGGCTAGTAGTAGCAAGAAGGAGGGGGGGAGTAGTCAGAAGCTCATGTTGTTTATTCGTGGGAATGCCATGTCTGGCGCTCCAATTATTAGTGGTACAAGTCAGTTACCAAAGCCTCCGATTATGATTGGTATTACTATAAAGAAAATTATGATGAAGGCATGAGCAGTAACAATGACGTTATAACTCTGGTCATCCCCTAGAAGGGCTCCGGGTTGGGCTAACTCAGCCCGAATTAGCAGGCTAAGGGCTGTGCCAACTATTCCGGCTCAAGCACCAAATACTAAGTAGAGGGTACCAATGTCTTTATGATTAGTTGAGAAGAATCAGCGTGTGATTGTCACAGGTAGGGTGGCCGAGGGTTTAGGCGGTGGATTGTAGCTCCATGTACGAAGGTTTAAGTCCTTTTCCTATCAAGTCTTGTGGTGTATTACACATCGGATTGCAAATCCGAAGATGCAGGCTAATTGCCTGCCGGGGCTTTCCCCGCCTTTTTTGAAAGGAGGCGGGGGAAGTAGATGAATGCTCGCTGGCTTGAGCGTCTAGCTGTTAACTAGGAGTTTGTAGGATCGAGGCCTTCTCATCTAGTAAGGCTTTAGCTTAATTAAAGTGTCTGAGTTGCATTCAGAAGATGTGGGATAGAGTCCCGCAAGCCTTAAACAGGGACTAGGAGATTTTAACTCCTACTTAAAGCTTTGAAGGCTTTTGGTCTGGCATTATCCTAAGTCTCTAGTTAATTAGTGTTTGGGCAAGAGGGGTTAGGGGGAGTAATATGAGGGTCAGGGTTATTGTAATGACCAACAAGTTTTTGGTTTGTGTGTTTTGTAGGCGTCAAGGGGTTAAGGCGTTGTTTGTATTTGGGGCTATTGTGAGGGTTATAGAATAGCATAGTCGTAGGTAGAAATATAAGCTTAATAGCGCGCTAAGTGCTATTATTGTTGCGGTTAGGGGGAGGCCCTGTGTAGTAAGCTCTTGTAAAATTAGTCACTTTGGTATGAAACCTGTTAGTGGGGGGAGACCCCCTAATGATAGTAGGGCAAGGGCGGTAGTTGCGGTTAGAATGGGGGCTTTAGCTCAGCTTGTTGCTAGTGTATTAATTTTTGTGGCACTTATTAATTTGAATGTTAGGAAGGTTGCTATTGTTATGATAATGTATAGACATAGTGTTAGGATGGTTAGTTGTGGCTTGAGTTGTACAATTACAGTTATTCAGCCCAGGTGGGCGATTGATGAATAGGCTAGGATTTTTCGTAATTGAGTTTGATTTAGGCCCCCTCATCCACCAATAAATACCGATAGTAGTCCTAGGGCAGTTAATAGTTGAGGGTGGGTGAAGGGTGCTATTTGAATGATTAGGGCGAAGGGGGCTAGTTTTTGTCAGGTGGCTATGATAAGCCCTGTTGTGAGGTCTAGTCCTTGCATGACAGGGGGCATTCAGAAATGTATAGGGGCCAAGCCCACTTTTAATGCTAGGGCTATTGTGACGAGGGTGGTTGCGATTGGGTGGGTTAAGCAATTGATGTTTCATTCTCCTGTTGCTCAGGCATTGATAGTGCTGGCAAATAGGATGGTTGCTGCTGCAGCTGCTTGTGCTAAGAAGTATTTAGTGGTTGCTTCTACTGCTCGTGGGTGGTGATGTTGGGCTATTAGTGGTAAAATTGCTAGTGTATTAATTTCAAGTCCTATTCAGGCCAATAATCAGTGGGAGCTTATAAATGTTAGGGCTGTGCCTAGGCCGAGACTGGATAGTAAGATTATAATAATGTATGGACTCATTGGTAAGAGAAGGATTTTAACCTACATTTTTGGGGTATGGGCCCAAAAGCTTAATTTAGCTGATCTTACTAGGAAGTGGTGTAATGGAAACACTTGGGGTTTTGATCTCCACAATATGGGTTCGAGTCCCTTCTTTCTAAGGAGCTGGGGGGATTTTAACCTCCATAAGTCACTCTATCAAAGTGGTCCTTGGGCATTCAGGCACAGCTCCTTGGGCTATAATTGGGGTGGTAAGCCTGTTAGTGCAATGGGCAGGGCAATGTGTCATAGAATTAGGGCTAGTGTTAGGGGCAGGAAATTTTTTCATACGAGGTGCATCAGCTGATCATATCGGAATCGTGGGTAGGATGCGCGAACTCATAAAAATAGTATGGAGAGTAGGGCGGCTTTCGTTATAATGTTGATTGAGGTGATCTCGGGCATAATAATGTTGTGGGTTGCGCCTAGAAATAGGATGGTTGAGAGGGTGTTTATTAGTAAGATGTTAGCATATTCGGCTAGAAAGAAGAGGGCAAATGGCCCTCCGGCGTATTCTACGTTGAAGCCAGAGACGAGTTCTGATTCTCCTTCTGTAAGATCAAAAGGGGCTCGGTTTGTTTCTGCTAAAGTGGAAATATATCATATGGCGGCTAGGGGTCAGGCTGGAATAAGTAGTCATACTGCTTCTTGTGTTGTATTAAATATTTGAAGGGTAAATCCTCCTGTGAAGATGATGACTGATAATAGAATTAGGCCGAGACTGACTTCATAGGAGATAGTTTGGGCGACTGCTCGTAGGGCCCCAATTAAGGCATACTTTGAATTAGAGGCTCAGCCTGAGCCTAGGATGGAGTAGACTGCTAAACTGGAAAGAGCCAAGATAAATAATATGCCTAAGTTTAGGTCTGTTATTGAGTGTGGTATGGGTATGGGCGCTCATAGGGTCAGGGCCAGGGTAAGAGCTAGTATAGGGGTGGCGAGGAAAAGGAAAGGAGAAGATGTTGAAGGGCGTACGGGCTCTTTAATGAATAGTTTTACCCCGTCTGCGATTGGTTGTAAGAGTCCGTAGGGTCCTACTACGTTAGGGCCTTTACGGAGTTGCATGTACCCTAGTACTTTACGTTCAACCAGGGTTAGGAAGGCGACTGCTAATAGTACGGGCACAATGTAGGCTAGAGGATTAATTAGATATGTAATTAGAAGTGTTATCATAATTAAGAGGAGGATTTGAACCTCCGGGGGAAAGGGCTTAGGCCTTTTGCAATTACCGGGCTCTGCCATCTTAATAATCTTATCTTGATTTTAGGGTTATGCCCTCTCATTATTTAATTTAGTTGGTTGCATTAAATAGTGGTGGGGCGTATTAATAATATGGGCCCCCTTTTTCCGGTCCTTTCGTACTAGGAAAAGTGGCATTACAGATAGAAACTGACCTGGATTGCTCCGGTCTGAACTCAGATCACGTAGGACTTTAATCGTTGAACAAACGAACCCTTAATAGCGGCTGCACCATTAGGATGTCCTGATCCAACATCGAGGTCGTAAACCCCCTTGTCGATATGGACTCTTAAAGGGGATTGCGCTGTTATCCCTAGGGTAACTTGGTCCGTTGATCGGCATAGTGCCGGATCTTTGTGGTCAGAAGTTCTGTGACTTAGAGATGTCTCTCTTAGTTTTAGGATGTTATCCCGGTCCGCGTGGGAGCTTTGTTTTCTCCCGCGGTCGCCCCAACCGAAGACAGGGATCAGTTGCTATTTAGTTTAATTTTATTTTGGATTCTTGACATAGTTGATCTTAAGTCTTAAGCTCCAAAGGGTCTTCTCGTCTTGTAGTTTTATGTCCGCTTCTGCACGGGCAGATCAATTTCATTGACTTGAAAGGGGAGACAGTTAAGCCCTCGTTCCACCATTCATACAGGTCTTCATTTAAAAGACAAGTGATTGCGCTACCTTCGCACGGTCAAAATACCGCGGCCGTTTAACTTGTCACTGGGCAGGCAAGACCTCCTATACGTTGATTTTTGCAGGAGGCGATGTTTTTGGTAAACAGGCGAGGCTTGTAAGTGTTTGCCGAGTTCCTTCCTTTTCTTTTAGTCTTTCCTATGTAGGCCTTCCGGTGTGGGTTTAACGATTATTTTATGTGAGGTTTTCTTGGTGTTTTAGGTGTTCACATTTCCCTCTTTGATTGGGTTCGGTAATTACTAGTGGTGGGTCCGATCTAGTGTACACGTAGGCTAGGAGAAAGGGGTTCTTTCTTATTACTCATTTTAGCAGTATTTCTTCCATGTAGGCATGGAGTGGCCTAATAAGGTTAGGGGTTTTAGATAATGTATTTGTATAATGGATTTTTATCCCGCCAGAGCTTTAACGCTTTCTGTTTGGATGGCTGCTTTTAGGCCCACTAGAGCGGTTTTATCTTATTTAATGTAATCTTTAACCTCCTGGTGAGGCTGTGTCCTGTTTCAAAGGGGCTGTACCCCCTTTGACTAACTCTCACATATTTCTTTATCTCGTGTATTTTAAATTTATTTTTGAGTTAAGGAGTGTGAGGCTGAACTTCTATTCATTTCTTAGGCAACCAGCTATAACTAGGTTCGGTAGGTTTGTCACCTCTACCCGGAAATCTTCCCACTCTTTTGCCACAGAGACGGGTTGGCCCTAATTGATAGGCTGTTTCGGGGTAGCTCACGTAGTTTCGGGGTTTTGAACTAAAGTACGCTTTGCTCAGAAGGGCTAGCTAAATCATGATGCAAAAGGTACGAGGTTTAGTCTCTGCTTTGTGAGGCTTTAATGATTTATTTCATTTCTCTTTCAGCGTTCCCTTGCGGTACTTTTTCTATAGCTTTAGTGTGCCTTTTCTGTCTCACATACTTGGGCGGTAAAATGTTTTAATTTGAGTTGTTGGGGTCTTTTAAAGATTTTTGATGTTGATGGGTAATTTTTGGTGTTTAAGCTAGCTGTTTAGCTCAGGGCGATCCAACTTGCATGGATGTCTTCTCGGTGTAAGGGAGATGCTTAACTATCTCAGCCACGTCCTGATTGTTCCAAGTGCACCTTCCGGTACACTTACCATGTTACGACTTGCCTCCCCGTGTAATTATGTGTTTTATTATATATTGGGTAGTTATAAATGTGGGGAGAGTGACGGGCGGTGTGTGCGCGTCTCAGAGCCTAATTCAAAAGGACACTCTGTTTGTTTTTTACTGCTAAATCCACCTTCAGACATTTATTTCAGTATGTCATTCGTAATATTCTATATGGATAGAAAATGTAGCCCATTTCTTCCCACTTCGTACGCTACACCTCGACCTGACGTTTTTGGGCGGGCCCATTTTGCTTACTATTAAGCCTTCACAGGGTAAGCTGACGACGGCGGTATATAGGCGGGGAAAACAAGAAGTGGTGAGGTTTAACGGGGGTTATCGGTTCTAGAACAGGCTCCTCTAGGTGGGTCTGAGACACCGCCAAGTCCTTTGGGTTTTAAGCTGTGCTCGTAGTACCCGGGCGGATGTTTATGTAAGGGGACATCTAGGTTTATAGCTAAGCATAGTGGGGTATCTAATCCCAGTTTGTTTCTTAGCTTTCGTGGGGTCAGGTAATAATGTTTAAAGCTACTTTCGTGCTTGGGTTTCGTGCTCTCGGGGTGCGTATGACAGCTTAGAGGGTCTTTAGCTTTATTATTTGTCTTCCTTAACCACCCTTTACGCCGTGTCTATCAACTAGGGTCTTTCGTATAACCGCGGTGGCTGGCACGAATTTTACCGGCCCTTTTAACTCTAACTAAGTCAAGTTTTCACTTATGGCTTAATATTTATTACTGCTGAAGTCCCTTGGGGGTGTGGCTTAGCAAGGCGTCTTGGGCAGAGGTTAGTTGTGCCTGATGCCTGCTCCTCGTTCTCGGGCAGAGGATTGAGGGCATTCTCACAGGGATGCGGATACTTGCATGTATAAATTGAGTTAAAGCTGATAGTAAAGTCAGGACCAAGCCTTTGTGCCCGTGGAATCTTTCTAGGATTCATCTTAACATCTTCAGTGTTATGCTTTGATTTAAGCTACACTAGC